GATAAACTAAAGCAAGTCAAGTTTTTTTAAGCTTTCGCAAAATGATCACAATTGATATAAGTAGATTTTTCAGTAAAGTATTATTCCTATTCCTAGCTCTAAAGCCCACTCCTTCCCCATACTACAAGTGAAAGAGAAAATGTAAACACTACCATTAAAGCAGCCCAAGCGAAACTTACTATATCCATGTGAATGATGCCCCCTATCCCTATCTCTATGAAATGAAGGAATGATTCCATTATTGATTCATAATCATAGTGGAATCAATGGTGCAGAGTCAAAACAGGATTCTTACTTACGGCTTTTTATGAAACAATTTCATGAATCCACTCATAAAAAGTTCCTAGATTTCTTATTCTATAGAATTCTATTGAAATAACAAAGAATTTAAAAAAAAAAATAGAATAAGAAAAAAGAAAAGATACAAATACAAAGAAGAGCTAGTCAACCATTCTGATTCAATTTATGAACAGTACTCAGAACCTCTAGTGAGTCTGAATACAAAGTATCTTCAGTTCTTTGCCACAATTCTTAAATGAATTTACCATCAGCCTATCCAATCTAATTTCATCGCAAACAGAGTTACCTCAATATTAAGAAACGTGTAAAACAATTAGGGAGTCTTTATAGTCTTTTTTAGAATCTTTTATTAAACCTTAGTAGCCAAAAAGGAGTGTCTCTTAGGAACCTTTGGTTTGGATACCAAGATTTCCGACTTCTTACTTTCATAGTTCTCCAGAATGAATTCTCGCTATTTCTTTTATTTGATTCAATTCAGAATAGCCCAAACCAATCTTTCATAAGATTGGGTTGCTTCAGATTTATTGGTACTTTTTTGAGCCACACTCAGAACCCAGATTTTGAGAAAAAAGATGACAGTCTTTTATAGGACCTATGGTTCTCAAAATCAAGTATCGACAGACCTAGTCCTTGCCTATGCTTTTGCGGGGCAAGAATTTGTCAAGTTCGATCAACAGGATTAAGAAATTCCAAGTCTTTTTTTGTTGATCAGGCGACACCCAGATTCGAACCGGGGATAAAGGATTTGCAGTCCCCCGCCTTACCACTTGGCCATGTCGCCAAATTACATCCAAAACAGATAAAGAAATGAAGAAGAATAAAGAAGAAAGAAATTCTATTATAATAAATTCTATAAGATTCTATTCTAATTTATATATATTCTATATATTCATAATATTCATATTCTATTAAGATATTAAAAGATATTAAGAATATTCTTAATATTCTTAGACTTAGATATTCTATTTTATTCTATTTCTATTCCTCTCCTCATTTTGATTTTAATTTTTTACTTTCTTAATTTCTTTTATTTTTGGATCTTAAATCCCATTGTACTTATCCTTTTCCAAAAAAAATTCCTCTTTTTTATTGGATCCAATTTATATTCTTTTCTTCGATTGATTTTATCTCAAAACATGCGTCGCTTAAAAACTTACCTTCTCTTTTCACTTTTCTATAGATTCGATAGATCTATAGAAAAGTGAAAAGATTCCCGGCCCGGTCACAGACTGTAAAATGCAGGTCAATTTCGAATAAATTACTCTTTACTCCATTAACTATTTAATTCTTACTCTTTTACTCTTACTTACTTTTCTTACTTTTAATTAGCGAACAGCTCTTAATTTTGTATCTCCTTATCTTAATGGATGCAAAATCCAATTGATTTCCGACTAATCATTATCAATTACATGATCAATTCTAATTATAAGAAAATATATGTGTATATGTAAACCCCAGAAAAGTGTAAACTCTAGAACAGAAATTGTTATTGTTATACGTGGGGATACCAAGCCGGGTCTATTTCTTATGCACATATCCCTATATAGGATATAGGATCATTGTGCTTGAATATTTCATTGAATATGAATAGAAGATAGATATTATGATAGAGTACGACCTAACCTAGGTTGCACCAAGTTCAATTCTTATAAAAGATGTGATATACGGATAGCTAGATAGCTATATCGTCATATACTTCCTAAAGATTACTCCTATGACTATATACGTACGCAATTCCATTGTATTTTCTAAATTTTACTACAAAAAAAAGATTTGCGAATTCCTTTTTGAACATTCAATTGCGTATGCTAAAAAAAAAGGGAAACTCTATGCTGGTCCTGATTCTTCTGTTTTTATCTCATTCATAGAGAGCAGATTCCATCCTAAACTCATTGATTTTTTCTTTTTTTGTACGCTGATTTATATTATGATTTATATTATGATATTAATATCATAATATAAATCATAATATAAAGAATTAGGTATTAGATCTAAATTGGATCAATTTTTATATCCGATAAAAGACTCCATCAGCCTAAGTGACAGAATTTTTTCCAGGAATGCTTTATTAATTTCCATTTCTTTCTATTTGTACCTGTCTCAAGATCAAATTCGAACTTGCATCGAAAATGCCCTTCATTTCTCTGTCTTGCTTTCGTTCATACGATATATATGGATGGAGTTGACTAAAATTTTATGTGATTCAGTAAACAGAATATCCATTCCATCATTGCTAGATCAATTGGTAGGGTTCGATGAATAGTGAGCCAAAAGCCGATAATGGGATTTTTTCAATAAAGAGGAAACTTCAGATTAAGATGCTCCAGAATGGAAATGAGGGAATGTCCACAATACCTGGATTTAGTCAGATACAATTTGAGGGATTTTGTAGGTTCATTAATCAGGGCTTGACGGAAGAATTTCATAAGTTTCAAAAAATAGAAGATAGAGATCAAGAAATTGAATTTCAATTATTTGTGGAAACATATCAATTGGTAGAGCCCTTGATAACAGAAAGAGATGCTGTGTATGAATCACTCACATATTCTTCTGAATTATATGTACCCGCGGTCTTAATTTGGAAAACCGGTAGAAATATGCAAGAACAAACCGTTTTTATTGGAAACATCCCTATAATGAATTCTTTTGGAACCTCTATAGTAAATGGAATATACCGAATTGTGATCAACCAAATATTGCAAAGTCCCGGTATTTACTATCGTTCAGAATTGGAACATAATGGAGTTTCTGTCTATACCAGTACTATAATATCGGATTGGGGGGGAAGGTCGGAATTAGAAATTGATAGAAAAGCAAGGATATGGGCCCGTGTAAGTAGAAAACAAAAAATATCTATTCTAGTTCTATCATCAGCTATGGGTTCGAATATAAGAGAAATTTTAGATAATGTTTGTTACCCTGAGATTTTCTTGTCTTTCCCGAATGATAAAGAGAAAAAAAAGATTGGGTCAAAAGAAAATGCTATTTTGGAGTTTTATCAACAATTTGCCTGTGTAGGGGGGGATCCAGTATTTTCTGAGTCCTTATGCAAGGAATTACAAAAGAAATTTTTTCAACAAAGATGTGAGTTAGGAAAGATTGGTCGACGAAATATGAACCGGAGACTTAATCTTGATATACCCCAAAACAATACATTTTTGTTACCACGAGATTTATTGGCTGCTGTGGATCATTTGATTGGAATTAAATTGGGAATGGGTACACTTGACGATATGAGTCACTTGAAAAATAAACGTATTCGTTCTGTAGCAGATCTATTACAGGATCAATTCGGATTGGCTCTTGTTCGTTTAGAAAATACGGTTCGAGGAACTATATGTGGAGCAATCAGGCATAAATTGATACCGACTCCTCAAAATTTGGTAACTTCAACTTCATTAACAACTACTTATGAATCGTTTTTTGGCCTACACCCTTTATCTCAAGTTTTGGATCGAACTAATCCGTTGACACAAATTGTTCATGGACGAAAATGGAGTTATTTGGGTCCTGGAGGATTGACGGGGCGAACTGCTAGTTTTCGAATACGAGATATCCACCCGAGTCACTATGGACGTATTTGTCCAATTGACACGTCCGAAGGAATCAATGTTGGACTTATGGGATCATTAGCTATTCATGTGAAGGTTGGTTATTGGGGATCTATAGAGAGTCCATTTTATGGATTATCTGAGAGATCAAAAGAGGCACAGATGGTTTATTTATCACCAAATAGAGATGAATATTATATGGTAGCAGCAGGAAATTCTTTGGCCTTGAATCGGGATATTCAAGAACAACAGGTTGTTCCAGCTCGATATCGTCAAGAATTCCTGACTATTGCATGGGAAGAGATTCATCTTAGAAGCATTTTTCCCTTCCAATATTTTTCTATTGGAGCTTCCCTCATTCCTTTTATTGAGCATAATGATGCGAATCGAGCTTTAATGAGTTCTAATATGCAGCGCCAAGCAGTTCCCCTTTCTCGGTCCGAGAAGTGCATTGTTGGAACTGGGTTGGAAGGACAAACGGCTCTAGATTCGGGGGTTTCAGTTATAGCCGAACACAAGGGAAAAATCATTTATACTAATACTCAAAAGATCATTTTCTCAAGTAATGGGGATACCCTAAGCATTCCATTGGTTATGTATCAACGTTCCAACAAAAATACTTGTATGAATCAAAAAACTCAGGTTAAGCGGGGTAAATACATTAAAAAGGGACAAATTCTAGCGGGCGGTGCGGCTACAGCTGGTGGGGAACTCGCTTTAGGAAAAAATGTATTAGTAGCTTATATGCCATGGGAAGGTTACAATTTTGAAGACGCAGTACTAATTAGCGAATGTCTGGTTTATAAAGATATTTATACTTCTTTTCATATCCGGAAATATGAAATTCAGACTCATGTAACAAGCCAAGGTCCTGAAAGAATCACTAAGGAGATCCCGCATTTAGAGGCTCATTTACTCCGAAATTTAGACAGAAATGGAATTGTGATGCTGGGATCTTGGATAGAAACAGGTGATATCTTAGTAGGTAAATTAACACCTCAGACAGCGAGCGAATCCTCATATGCCCCGGAGGATAGATTATTACGAGCTATACTTGGCATTCAGGTATCCACTTCAAAAGAAACTTCTTTAAGACTACCTATAGGGGGAAGGGGTCGAGTTATTGATGTGAGATGGATCCATAGAAGA